TTTTTAGTCCAGCAAAGTAAATGTAAATAGTAAAGAAAAAAACAAGAAAAAAAGAATTATAAAATAATAAGAAGAACTCACATTTGGATTCTATTTTGACTCTATATCATAGGAATGGAAATAGTTCTTCTTATTATTGTTGTTGCTTTAATAACAAGCATTTTTGTTTTCAAATCAGATAAATTTTTTTCTATCTATGATTCATTGGAACAAAAAAGGGCCTGGATAGGTCAGTACCTATCCGGGCCGTGGGAATAAAATAAAAAGGCCCTTTTGAACAAACTCAAAGAAAGATTCTTTTTTTTTTCTATATTTCTATTGGAAATATATTTTTCGAGCCCTTACTTTATGGAATTGGAATTGCTGATAAAAGTTGTATATATCTATATAATAAAAAGAGATAAAAAAATAATAAAGAAAGATAAAGAAAGACTTTTTCAATCTTTACTTTATGTATGGGAGAGATGGCTGAGTGGACTAAAGCGGCGGATTGCTAATCCGTTGTACGAGTTATTCGTACCGAGGGTTCGAATCCCTCTCTTTCCGTTTCCATTGATGAATTGATATTTTATTTATCTTTCGAATTTCTCGAACCCTTTTTCTTTTTTCATAGTTAAAGGTGTGGAATAGATAAAATCCGAAGAAAATTTGAAAATCAAGTAAGGAAAATGCCTTTATTTTTTATTCTTCATTCTTCACGCCCAGGATTACGTCCCGGATCATTAGATAGGAATCCGAAGATGAAGAGAGAAACAAAGAATATCACTACTGTGTAAACGAAGAGTTTGAGAGTAAGCATTACACAATCTCCAAGATCATTTTTTGGGAAAAAGAGAATAGATTTTCCATTTTTATACCACATATCCTATTTTGACTCCTATTTTGACACCAAGACATGAGAAGTAGTTTCTAGAAATGGAAAAGCATTTTCAAAAAATCATTTGTAATTAAGAGTCTTTCATTGCCAAAATTTTCTTTCATACCCACAATTAGATATTGTGGGGGACCCTAATTAATAGTGCCTTTCACTGGAAAAAGGAAAGGGTTAGAATGAGGTGATACAGATTTATTGCGACTATCCGATACTTTGACTTTCAATGTTTTAATTGAGGGTTCATAATCTAAGATTTTTCTAATCTTATCAATTGTTAGAATTTTTTTTCTCGAAGAAATCATGAATTTTTCTAGGGCAGTATTAAATATTTCATCGAAAACTTACAGCGGCTTGCCAAACAAAGGCTAAGAGAAAAAAGAACAGAGGTATGACTGGCATAACATCTACGATTGGATTCAAAAAAGCATAGGCTTCGGGCAATTTGGCGAAGAAAAAATTACTCGAATAAAGGGCAGAATTAAGACAGATACAGATCAAACTAAAGATATTAAGCATAACAAACATTTTGTTCTTGGAGATAATTGAATTTTGATTGAGTTATTGATATGGTATTGATATAAGGGAAAAAAGAATAAAGTAGGGTAGACCAAAAAATCCTTCTTTTTCTTTTAACTCACCCAATCAAGAATACTTCAAGTCTCAAAAGAGAATAGAAGAAATCATACTTTCATAAATATCTTAATTGAATTATATGTAATGATCAATAAATTCAGTTTAATTCTATGTCTATACGTGTCAAAATCCTAGCAACAATCTAATCTATTCCATAAATATTTGGACTGGAATTGACGAACGACTAATAACAATATTAGTGTTTATTAGTGTCGACTAGAAATCTAAATGGGGCGTGGCCAAGTGGTAAGGCAACGGGTTTTGGTCCCGCTATTCGGAGGTTCGAATCCTTCCGTCCCAGAGCATACCAATTATATCAGAATAAAGATTGCTTTAAAAGTCGGAGGGGCCTTTGATTCTATGCCCATCCCCTTCATATTGAAGGTTAGTTACTTAGAAAAACCTTACGTCTCATATCCATTTGCATTCTCAATGATGCATTCTAGATCGAAATCCGAAAGAAAAGCCTCTATATTCCCTATCTATTATTCCCTATCCCTTAAATGAGGTAGCCTAATTATTAATTATTAATTCTCTGTGGATTGTTTTATTAAAAAATAAACAAGAGGGTTTTCTTGGTACTAATGGAATTCAATTAATGGGATTAAGTCTCTTAAGGCTAGGTTAGGGGAAACTCAAATAAAAATAGGAACAAAGACTCGTTTGGCTTTGTACCTAGACAAGATAGTCTAGCATCCCGTAAAAGAGGATCTTTTTTTTTATTTATGATTCATCATCCCATATTATTTGTGAAATAGATCAGTAAATAGATCAGTAGTGGAAGGTATCAATTTCAATATCGGTGTCTGTACAAATCTCATTAACAAACAATCAAGTTACATATGTAACAAATCCATTTTCTTTGAACCTCAGTTTTAGGTATTTCGTCTTTGGCTCTAATGAATTATTGTAAATCTATTATTGTAAATCTATGTAACAATTCAGACGGGGCAATTCATACATTCTATTTACTTTTTACTTTATGGGAAGATTCTTATGGAAAAATTACAGAAAGATTACTGAACCTCAAGTCAAACAAAATATAACAAAATACCTAAAAAATGAGGAAGGAAATTTTGAGATGTATGTATTTGTTATCGTTCTATTTCAGCGACAATGAGGTTTCGATTTTCGTGAAAAAGATTTATGATCTTTAAAATTTTTTAAATTAAAATATTTCACATAGAATATCCATAATTACTTCCAGTAACAATTGTTCAGTCTAAGATACAGAAATCTCCTATTCTTTCGGTTCTTATTTTATCAATCATATGAAAGAATAACGATCTAAATCTTCTTCACGAAAAAAAACGAAGAGAAATTGGATTTGTTTTTGATCTATCTATTTGCTTTAAATCATTGTTGGTTCAGTTCAAAACGAAACATGGATTTATCTCTCTTATTTATAAGGATCAAATGCGGTTTTTTTTATTGTTTGTAAAACTTTATTCAACTCAAATAATGATGTAATGATGTCGAAGTAGTCAATTTTTTCAATTAAATATTTGTAATGATTTATTATTAGATTAGTCTTTCGTACTTGAAGAAGTATTAGATTGATGAATCTATCCTATTGTGTCACTTGAAGATGCAGATTCAAAAATAACTCATTTATTTTATATTTGTATCCTTTTATTTTTATATAAATTTGATTTTTATAAAAATTTTTATAAATATATAAATATAAATGTCTATTATATTATGTATTATAAAATATATAATAATATTATATTTTATCATATCTATAATTATTTTAGAATATTTATAATAATATATATATAATTATAGATATTCTATTATTATTATACTATTTATATATTATAGATATATTATAGATAAATTATAGATATTAGAATATCTAATTTTATATTTATATGTAATTTTATAGGTATAAAAGATATAAAAATATAAATCATTTTATAGATATATAATCTATCTAGATTATAGATATAAGAAAATCTAATAAAAAATGTTGCATTCATACAATAAAATACGGGATTAAGTTGAATTCTTGATGAGACATCTTCAGAAAAATATCTACACATCCATAAAAAAAAAGAAACAAGTATAGATTACTATGTACCGACTAAAACAATGACTATTCATGGTTCCATAATTGAATCAATTACATACCGGCTCCAAACTAGAGGAATGTTATGGTAAAACTTCGTTTGAAACGATGTGGTAGAAAGCAACGTGCGACTTGAAGGACATGATCAGTTGTGGATTTTTACACCCACCATTTTTTTATATTCAAATTTTATTATATAGTTATATAGGAATGAAGGTGCTCTTGGCTCGACATCGTTTGTTCTGCTCCACTAGAAGAACCCCTCTTTTCTTTTTTTGTTGGGTTGTAATGTAAATAGTACATGATGGAGCTCGAGTAGAAAGTATTGATTCATTTCTCGGGGGCAAGGATCTAGGGTTAGTGCCAATCAAGAAGTTGGAAATACTTTGTAAGTATATCTTCGATATAGACGAAAGGATACAATTCAAGCAAGTTTAAAATCCAAAAAGAAAATTTGTTTGAATTTGTAGAACACTTTCAATCAAAAGTGTATCGTGCGGGAATCAACCGTTCGTATGATTCTTTGATAAAAATAAATCACAAAAAAAAGGTATGTTGCTGCCATTTTGAAAGGATTAAGGATCATCGAAGTAATGTCTAAACCCAATGATTTAAAACAGAAATAAAGGATCCCGGAACAAGGAAACGCCGTTTTCAATTGTCTCAAAAACTAGGATTAGGATCAGAATGACGAATACAATAGATTTTAAACGAGACAAACAAAAAGGGGGTTAGAGACCGCTCAATAAATGAAATGCCTAAGGGTTGTCCTTTGAGCTATTTGAGAGTTATCCAACTTGAGTTATGAGTACGAATGATTTTATATTTTTGGGGAAAGAAGAACAAAAAAAAGGACTTAAATTAAATCATAGTCTAATGAATTTGATGATTTTATAGATCTATTTGCCATTGGAATTCTATACATCGACATAACTTTGAATCATTTTTTCTCGAGCCGTACGAGGAGAAAACTTCTTATACGTTTCTAGGGGGGGGGGGTATTGTTCACCTACATCTATCCCAATGAGCCGTCTATCGAATCGTTGCAATTGATGCTCGATCCCGAAGAGAAGGAAGAGATCTTCGGAAAGTGGGTTTTTATGATCCGATAAAGAATCAAACTTATTCAAATGTTCCTGCTATTCTATATTTCCTTGAAAAAGGAGCTCAACCTACAGGAACTGTTCATGATATTTCAAAGAAAGCGGAGGTTTTTACGGAACTTCGTCTTAATCAAACGAAATTCAAATTCAATCAATGAAATACAAAAAACGAGGGGGGGATGACTCGTATATAGCTTTGTATAACTTTCTCTACTACTGCCCCTTAATCTATCTTATTGATATAAGATGGATAGAAAAAAGATCAAGTGAATAGATGAAGGAATTATATCTAGAAATATAAAATTCTGACATTACCTTC